ACGGGTTTTGGTCCCGCTATTCGGAGGTTCGAATCCTTCCGTCCCAGTCTAGATCCATTTTTATGCCCCATTATTCCCATAGAAAATAGAAAGAAGTAGGTGGTGTGTAGGAGTTAATTAATTTAAATCTATGTGTCTGTTCGAATTTCATTAACAAATAATAAAGTTCCGTATTATATAGAAATATGTTATGGAGCCAATGTTTTTTCGTTGAATCTCATTTGATTAAGGCATTTCGTGTTTGACTCTAATGAAAAATTGGAAATTGATGTAACGATTGAGGCGGGGTGATTTATCCTATCCATTTTATTCACTTTATGACAAGAGCGGATTAGTGGAATAGTACTTAATTCTATGTTAAACCAAATACATATCAATCATATAATATAATCATATAAAAATTAATATAATCATATAAAAATACAAAATGAGGAAATGTTTAGTTTATATGACATGTATTGTTCTATTTCAATGACAAGAATTTTTGGGTTTGTGTGAAAAAGATTTGTAATCCTTACATTTTTGAAACTAAAACTATACTAAAAATATGGATATTCTATAGAATATTTATAAGAGTGACAACTGTTCAGTCTATCTGATAGATACGAAGCCCTCCCCTATTCTATTTTTTTTATTTTGATTTTCGTAATCAGATGAAAAGAATAAAGATTCAAATCTTAACTTACATCATTTTTTTATGTATTTCATGAAAAATCGATTTCTTTCTTCTTTTATCTATTCTTTCTTTGTTCTTTTATCTATTCCAAATAGAAATTTGAAATTCAAGTCAGTGATGAATCAATTCAAAAAGAAAGATCAATCTTTATCGGAAGATCAAAGGTGGTACTTATTGTCCAATTTTCTTCAAATTGAACCCAATTTAATAATTTCATAATGATGTCTAAATAGGAAACTTTTTCAATTAGAAAGATTTTTTAATAAATCAAATATTTTTAATGATTTCTTATACGTGTAATTTTTTAAAAAAAGTAGGAAATCCTTGAATCTATCCTATCTATCCTATTGAGCCACTTGAAGATGCCGATTTAAAAAGCGATTGTTTTCTCTATTTTTATTTCTTTCTATATATGTTAAAACTATGCTAAAAATGCTGTCTTGCTAAGACTTTTTTCAGAAAAATCGTTCCACATATCATATATTCATATATAGAAGAAAAGTCTAGATTCCAATGTTTTATATCTATGGACAGCTGAACCAATGACTATTCATGATTCGATAATTGAATCAATTCCATACCGGTTCCAAATTAGAGGAATGTTATGGTAAAACTTCGTTTGAAACGATGTGGTAGAAAGCAACGTGCGACTTGAAGGACACGATCCATTGTGGATTTTTACATCCACCATTTTCGATTTGTCTAGGAATGGGGGTGCTCTTGGCTCGACATTGTTTGTTCTGTTACACTTGAACCCTTCGATTTTTTGTTGGGTTGTAAATAGTCCACGATGGAGCTCGAATAGAAAGTATTAATTCATTTCTCGGGGGCAAGGATCTAGGGTTAATACCAATCAATTGGAACAACTTCGTAAATATATGGAACATATATAGAAATCGAAAGGATCCAATTTGAGCGAGTTTCCAATTCAAAAGTAAAACTTGTTGAAATTGATCAAAATTTTTCGATTCAAAGTGTATCACGCGCGAATCAAATGTCCATAGGATTCTTTGATATAAAGAAATCAAAAAGAGGTATGTTGCTGCCATTTTGAAAGGATTAAGGGGCACCGAAGTAATGTCTAAACCCAATGATTAAAAATAAGGATAAAGGATCTAAGAACAAGGAAAAACCTTTTTAATTTAATAATTAAATTGTCTTGATATTCTCAATAATTGGATCAGACTAAAGAATCCAAATAGAATTTGAAATAGTTTAAATGAGGCAAACAAAAGGGAGTAAAGACGACTCAATACATGAAATTCACTGAAGATTTTTCCTTTGCGCTATTTGAGATTTATTCAACTTGAGTTATGAGTACGAATGGTTTCTTTTTCATTTTGAGGAAGAAAAAAGACTGAAATCATAGTCTAATTTATTTTATAGCCCATTTGTTATTTAATTTATTAGAATTGTAATTTATTAGAATTGCATATATAGACAAAACTTCGAATCAAATCATTTTTTATCGAGCCGTACGAGGAGAAAAACTTCCTATACGGTTCTGGGGGGGGGTATTGTTCATCTACATCTATCCCAATGAGCCGTCTATCGAATCGTTGCAATTGATGTTCGATCCCGAAGAGAAGGAAAAGATCTTCGAAAAGTGGGGTTTTATGATCCAATGAAGAATCAAACTTATTTAAATGTTCCTCTTATTCTATATTTCCTTGAAAAAGGTGCTCAACCCACAGGAACCGTTCAGAATCTTTTAAAGAAAGCGGAAGTTTTTAAGGAACTTCCGCCTAATCAAATGAAATTCAATTAAATTAAAGAGATCAGTAGCGACTTTGATATAACTTTGTCTAATTTTTCTCTATTTTTTTTCACCCCTTTTTCTGCTATATTCGTATTTATTTCTCATTGTTTCCATCAAATCCGATGGTCTAGAACGACAAAACCTTAGTTTTTAGTTTATTGATCTTATAAACTTATAAATATCAAATTCGGACATTTCGTTTGCCTTTATTGAATTGTGCGGTTTTCGTTCGAATTTGACTAACCAATAAGGAATCCGCTTTGCTTATTCCACTTAGATTGATGAAATACATTATGGACTAAAAAAGAAAATCCGATATTTTTTTATTCTTAGATTTATACTTTTTCTATCTATGTAGATTAGATATGTAGTCCTAATCCAAGACTATTTTGAATATTATTGCATTGTTAAATTCTTTGAATTTAACAATGCAATTTCTTTTTTGCACTGTATGTTTTTCTGAACATTTATATTGACAACAGTGTATTGAAGAAATATAATTCATCGTGATAAGTGAACCGGATCTATTTATTTCTGTCCCATAGTTTTTTACTATATCTTATTCAAATGATGCTTTCTTTGATACAAGAGCTTCTTTTGATTGAAAAAAGCTAGATAACATAAGAGATGCTCTATCGATTTTGACAATTCTGTATCTTTCTTTTATCTGAGAATTTTGTTTATTTTCATCTAATCAATTCATTTTTATGTTTCGAATCCATTAGAAAATCTTTCTAGATTTTCGATTTGTTAACTCAATGGTTTGATTAGCTCGTATAATCTCTTTTCTCTTTGTTTAAATTTGATTAAATTGATTCTGATTGTATCTATACACCCCCTTGTTGAAGTTTTGTTTAATCTATATTTTTTCGGGTTGCTAACTCAACGGTAGAGTACTCGGCTTTTAAGTGCGGCTAGAATCTTTTACACATTTGGATGAAGTGACGAATTCGTCCATACCGTTGGTAAACTTTGGAAGACCGCGACTGATCCTGAAAGGGAATACAGGGAAAAAATAGCATGTCGCATCAATGGAGAGTTCTGAGGATATTTCATTCTTATCGGATTGGTACAAAACCTTGTTCGAATTCTTGGAACGGAACAAAAGAAAGTTGGGTCGCATGAATAAATGGATAGGGGTCCTACGACTTCAATTAATTATCAGAAAGAAAAAGCAACCGGCTTCTGTTCTTAATTTGAATAATTTCCCGATCTAATTAGACGTTAAAAAGAAGTTAGTACCTGGTACGGGAAGCACTTCTCCCTCCACGAGTGGATTCTATTTTTTTTAATGAATCCTAACTATTGACATTCTCTATTATGGAATGAAGATGTATGTGTAAAAGAAGCAGTATATTGATAAAGAAAGTTTTTTCCAAAATCAAAAGAGCGATTAGGTTTAAAAAATAAAAGATTTCTAACCATCTTCTTATCTTATAACATAGACGAATTAACTGAATGGAAAAGAGAGAGGGTAGAGAATCTGTTGATAAGTTTACCTGTCACCGAGGTATCTATTCTTACTAGAATACTTTGTTTTTACTCTATCGCACTATGTATCATTTGATAACCCCCAAAATCTTCTACCTTTGATTCAAATCGAATTTCAAATGGAGGAAATCCAAAGATATTTACAGCTAGAGAGATCTCAACAACACGACTTTCTATATCCACTTATCTTTCAGGAGTATATTTATGTATTTGCTCATAATCGTGCTTTGAGTAGATCGATTTTGTCGGAAAATCAGGTGTATGAGAGTAAATCAAGTTTACTGGTTGTGAAACGACTAATTACTCGAATGTATCAACAGAATCATCTTATAATTTCTCCTAATGATTCTAACCAAAATCCATTTTGGGCGCGCAACAAGAATTTGTATTCTCAAATCATATCAGAGGGGTTTGCTTTTATTGTTGGAATTCCATTTTCTCGACAATTACTATCTTGTCTAGAAGGGAAAAAGAACAAGATAGTAAAATCTCAGAATTTACGATCAATTCATTCAATATTTCCCTTTTTAGAGGAGAATTTTTCACATTTAAATTTTGTGTTAGATATATTAATACCTCACTCTGTCCATGTGGACATTTTGGTTCAAACTCTTCGCTGTTGGGTAAAAGATGCTTCTTCTTTACATTTATTACGAGTCTTTTTTGACGAATATTGTAATTGGAATAGTCTTATTATTCCAACGAAAGCCGGCTCCTCTTTTTTAAAAAGAAATCAAAGACTCTTTTTATTCTTGTATAATTCTCATGTATGTGAATACGAATCCGTTTTCGTCTTTCTACGTAACCAATCTTTTCATTTACGATCAACATCTTCTGGAGTTCTTCTTGAACGAATCTATTTCTATGGAAAAGTCGAACGTCTTGTGAACGTCTTTGTTAAGATTAAAGGTTTTCGTGCGAACATGTGGTTGGTCAAGGAACCTTTCATGCATTATATTAGGTATCAAAGAAGATCCATTCTGGCTTCAAAGGGGACATCTCTTTTCATGACTAAATGGAAATTTTATCTTGTCGCTTTTTGGCAATGGCATTTTTCGATGTGGTTTCATCCAA